TCGTTCTTATTCTATTCTTAATTCTTAGTACAAGAGAAATCCTTGATAAAGATTTCTGATTCGAATTACTCAAAAAGGGCCCTTTCTCTTTTCTAAAAAAGAAAAGAAAGTTCTTTTTTTCTATTCTCTATCTAGAATAGATAGGTAGAGATTGCGTCCAATAGGATTTGAACCTATACCAAAGGTTTAGAAGACCTCTGTCCTATCCATTAGACAATGGACGCCCTTCATTCCTATTCTCACATTTTTTCAGAAAAAGAAAAAAAGATTAGACGGATTTAGGGATTAAAATAAGAAAGAAGGATTTATATTAAAATGGATAATGCATTTTGTATATAATATGACGTTAAGGAATATATAGCGGGTAGCGGGAATCGAACCCGCATCGTTAGCTTGGAAGGCTAGGGGTTATAGTCGACGTTGGTTGATCATTTTTAACATCTCTAATTCAAAACCGAACATGAGATTTTGGTTTCATTCGGCTCCTTTATGGAAGATCAATGTATTCCCACCAGAGAAAAATGAGATCCATAACATCTATGTCAGCTTTTTCCGAATGCATCTAAAGCTACTCGCTTTTTAGATGATCCCTCTAGAAGAGAGGGATTCTATCAAATCTTTCTAGTCTAGTTACTTCGTTCCCTATTTCTACTCGTGGGATCCTAAGGAAAAGAATTTTGTTTCTACCGAGCTTAAATAATAACCCGAGGTTCTAGTAAACTAAAACCCTCGTTTTCTAGCTATTTGGCTTCAATCTACCTTTTCCAGCGCAAAACTTGAAGATTTAGTTACGATTGAAAGTTTTATACTATAATCCATAGATCCTTTATTTATACTCATTCAATTGGAAGAATTGAACCAATCAAAAAAATTATGCTTCTTGACTCCATAATCCAAATTTTTTATTCAAATTCTGATTGACTTTTGGATAGAAATCGTGAGAATGTATATTTTTTCCTCAAATATCCTATTGAGGGTTAAAGGATTAAATCTTTTTAAGAAATAAAGTTTTTGATCGGAATATGAAAAAAAAATGGAAAGAACCCTTAACTATTGAAGTTGTTAATAGAACGAATCACACTTTTACCACTAAACTATACCCGCTACATATTCATTATTGGGTATGAATGGATCATTTGTCCAACAAAGTAATTAGACGCAGTCAAGATAGCATCAGAATCATGAAAATTCTAGCATTAACACGTATTTTGTTCCTCCGCGGCGCAGGCTTGGAAACTTGAAAAATACAAAAAGTTTAGTCAAATTTAAATAGTATACTTTTAAATAGTATGCTTAAAGTTAAAAGTTATAAGTATTTTTTTTTCAACCTCCCCTAACTTGAACTGCCATATTTTATGAATTCGGGTAGATTGGGCCTCACTCGTCCTTGGCCTTGAACAAGTAATTGATTTCTAGTCTCAATTTAGAAATATGTCTTTTCTATTTGATATTATGGATCTTCTCAGATATATTTCTTTCTTTTCTTTCTTAATACTTCCTTTGGAATCATATGAATCTAGAATTCTATACTTTCTATACTAGAATATATAGAATATTCTATATTAATCTAGATATAGAGAATTTCTTAAAGAATTTCTAAGATAATCTATCTAATAGAATTTCGAATAATTAGGAATGAAATGAAAGTTGCTCTTCTTGTTTCAAGAACAATTTTGATTGGATATCAAAACAAAATGAAATTGATTCGTTGGAACAAAAGAAGTATTGGCCCGGCCAGTACTTAACCAGGCCGGGAAATAAAACTTTTGTACAAAAAAAAAGAAGTAAGGTATTCTTTCTATTGGAGAAATCTGTTTCGAATCATTATAAAAAAAGAAGGAAAATCAAAATTGTTCTCAATCTTTACTTCACGTGTCACATCACATGAGAAATTTCCAATTTGGAACGGGGAGAGATGGCTGAGGGGACTAAAGCGCCGGATTGCTAATCCGTTGTACGAATTATTCGTACCGAGGGTTCGAATCCCTCTCTCTCCGACCCCCCTGATCACTTGAGATTTTCGAATTGGAATAAATTTTGATTATTTTCTTTTATAAATCTTTTATCTTTATCTAATATCTATTCCATTCATTTATACATTTACCTATGAAAAAATCAAGGAAAAACTAAAAACGAATCTCATCTCTTTTTTTTTATTCTTCACGCCCTGGATTACGCCCCGGATCATTAGATAAGAATCCGAAGATGAAGAGAGAAACAAAGAATATTACTACTGTGTAAACGAAGAGTTTAAGAGTAAGCATTAAAAATCTCCAAGATAAGATCATTTTTTTTAAGGAAATAGATCACCTATTTTACGACACACACTATACACTATTTTGAAATGACGCTCTAAAGATGAAAAAAAAACTTTTTTTTTCATTCATTTTCACGAATTTATTTCTAATGTAATAAGATTAAGATTCATATTTTTTCGTTACTAAAAATTTCTTGCCATATCATATCTCTAATTAGGTAGAGCATGGGATCTTATAAAGGAAAGGTCAGAACAAAAGAAGAAATAAGCTTATGAAATATAATTGCGCCCTTATTCAAATTGAATTTGAATTCAAAAAGAATTTTACTTTTTGAATCGAGGGTTCCTAATGTCAGGCTTATCTGATCTTATTTATTTTTAGAATCAAAATCTCATCTTTTTTTATCAAAGAAATTATGAATATGAATTGAAGAAATATTTCATTTTTATCGAAAACTTACAGCAGCTTGCCAAACAAAGGCTAAGAGAAGAAAGAGTACAGGGATAACCGGCATAACGTCTACGATTGGATTGAAAAAGGCATAAGCCTCGGGCAATTTGGCGAAGAAAAAACTACTCGAATAAAGGGTAGAATTAAGACAGATACAAATTAAACTAAAGATATTAACCATAACAAACATTTTTTTGTTCTTAAAGTTTAAGATTCAATTGAAATTATAATAAATTATCAGATTGGATTGAGTTGTTTTTCTGAGGGAAAAAGGGGGATAAAAGAAATAAATTCTTCTTTTTCTTTGACTTCTCCCCAATCAAGAATCCTTCCTTACATTCTTCAATCAAATGAGAATACAAGGAATTCTATTTTCATACAATATCTTAATTGAATTCTATATAATGATCAATGAATCTTTTTAATTCTATATCTATATGTTTTGAATCCTAGCGACAACATGTCCTAGATTTCTTTTGGTTGGTTATTGACGAATAACCAATATTTAGCTTAGTTTTTCTTAGACAAAATCAACATGGGGCGTGGCCAAGCGGTAAGGCAACGGGTTTTGGTCCCGTTACTCGGAGGTTCGAATCCTTCCGTCCCAGACCGTTTCAATCAGAAACGAAAGATTCTTCTCTATTGAAATTAAAAATTTCATTAAACAGAAAATTGTTTAATGTTGGATACAATGTTATCAATCTTAATTCTAAGAATCATATCTTCTTTTTTTTTACTAAAGTATTTGATTCTTCAATATTCTCGATGACTTTCATTAACGATTTTTTGTTTTATATGATGGAGATGGATATGAAAAGATCAGACTCCCCGGATTCTTATTTTCTCTTTGATCTTACCTTACACGAGACTTTTTCTACTCCATAATAATTAAAACAGAGAAACTTTATTCTCAAACCCTCTCTCTGTTTTCAATGAAAATCAGATTAAATAAGAGATTATAAATAATACGTAAATCATAATATTCTAGTCCTAATTCATATCATATTAGAATAGAATAGATTCTTTTCATATAATTATCTATACATATTTCTATATATATTCATTCTATTCTAATTTCTAATAGTCTAATAGATCTAATTAATAGTATAGAAATACATAATTATGTAGATATTTTCATATTATTGTTAATAATAATATCTTATTATTCTATATTGATCTATATTATATATTTATCAATAAATAATATGAAATATTTAGTTTGAGCAGTTAGTATAGTATTTAGTTAAAGTGGATAAAATTTTTATCCATTCATGGGGATTTCTTTTTCATTTAAATGAAAGTAAAGTCAAAGGCTTTTTTTTTCATGTTCTTTTTCTAATATGAAAAAATATGGGGTTAAATTAAGTGTGGATTATTATGTATCGGTTCAGCCAATGACTATTCATGATTCCATATTGAATCAATTGCATACGGTTCCAAATTCCAATAAATTTTGAGGGATGTTATGGTAAAACTTCGTTTGAAACGATGTGGTAGAAAGCAACGTGCGACTTGAAGGACATGATTGGCTGTGGATTCTGACATCCACCATTTTCTATACGAATGAAGATGCTCTTTTCTCGACATAGTTTGTTCTGCTAGGAACCTAATTTCATTTGTCTTGTGTTTTGAAATATAAATAAAAAGACTAATTTTATTAATTTTATATATTAGATCATAGTATAACATATGATGGAGCTCGAGCAAAAATGATTGATTCATTTCTTGGGGGAAGAATCTAGGGTTAGTGAAAATCAATAAGTTAGACCAACTTTGTAAATAGATCATCAATATCTAAAATAGAGATAAATGGAGAGGTTCAATTTTGAACAAGTTTGAAATAAAAAAAGTCAAATTTGTCGAAATTTTCAAACTGTTTCGATCAAGAGTGTATCACAAAGGAATCAATCTTTCTTATGATTTTTCCCTTTTTTCCATAGAAAGAACAAAAAACAAAAGGTATGTTGCTGCCTTTTTGAAAAGGAGCAAGGATCACCGAAGTAATGTCTAAACCCAATGATTTCACAAAGCGCAAAGCAAAGACAACGAATTCCGGAACAAGGAAACACTTTTTTCACTTGTCTCAACAATTGGATCAGAATGAGTAAAAAAAATAGATCCGAAAGGAGACAAAAAAAGAGGTTAGAGACAGCTCAATAAATTCTAAGGATTTCCTTTCGAACTCTTTAAAAACTATCCAACTTGAGTTAGGAGTACGAATGAGATTTCTTTTTTCTGTAAGGAAAAAAGGCTCAAATTACAGTCTAATTCTTTATGGAGCTATCTATATAGATAGATACAGAAATTAGAATCATTTTTTCTTGAGCCGTATGAGGAGAAAACCTCCTATACGTTTCTAGGGGGGCATCTTTTATCTACATCTATCCCAATGGGCCATCTATCGAATCGTTGCAATTGATATTCGATCCCGAAGAGAAGGAAGAGATCTTCAAAAAGTAGGTTTCTATGATCCGATAAAGAATCAAACTTATTCAAATGTTCCTGCTATTTTATATTTCCTTGAAAAAGGTGCTCAACCCACAGGAACTGTTCATGATATTTTAAGGAAGGCAGAATTCTTTAAAGAATTTCGAGTTTCTTTTGATAAAAAAGAAAGTAAAAACAAGAATCATGAATAAAATAAAAAAAGGGTAGTGTAACTAGTACCTATCTTTGTGTAATTCTTTATTCAAATTTTGTTATTTTCTTGTTCTATTCATACTTATCTTATTCGGATTTTTCTGATTTTTTTTCTTGCTTCTTGTTGTGGAACCCCCCCTTGTTGGGGGGTAATCTTTCTTCTTGTATTTCTCTTGTACCTTTCTTTTTTAATAAAAAAAGCCGATATTTTTTTCTATCTCTACCTTTTCCTTATTACTTCTTTTTTTCTGCTCCAATTTTCTTCTTTCTGTTTTTATGTTGTGCTAATCCAACACAAATTTCTATCTAATTTAGAATTTATTGAAATTTGTTTTTGAAACAGTCCATTCATATTGACAATGGCGTCTTGAACAAATATAATTTGATCGTAGATAAATAGATCTTTTTCTCCTCACTCCCTATTGGCTCTTTTTAATAAATGGGTGGGTTTGCTGGATTTTTTTTTTTTAATTTCTTTTTGTATTTTGATTATATCTACACTTCATATTGATCCGGGTTGCTAACTCAACGGTAGAGTACTCGGCTTTTAATTGCGACTATGATCTTTTACACATTTGGATGAAGGAATTCGTCTAGACTATTGGTAGAGTTTAGAAGACCGCGACTGATCCTGAAAGGTAATGAATGGAAAAAAAAGCATGTCGTAAAAAGAATAGAAAAATAGAATCATAAAAAAAGAAGAAATCTAGTACTCATGATAGAACGAATATAAGAATTTCTTCTTTTTTTTTTAAGTTCAGTAAAGTATTTGATAGGCGGGTCTAGTGAATAAATGGATAGAGCCTTATGGCTCCAATTCGAGTAAGACAAAAAAGCAACGAGCTTCCCTTCTTAATTTGAATGATTACCCGATCAAATTACTAATTAGACGTTAAAAATAGATTAGTGCCTGAATGTGAAAAAAGGTTTTCTTGTGAATTGTGAGTGGACCATTGATTCTTTTTTTTAATCCTAATTATTCTTTATTATGGATTGGAGACTGATGTGTAGAAGAAATAGTATAGTGATAAAAAAAGAATTTCTTTTCCAAAGTCAAAAGAGTGATCGAGGTGCGAAAATAAAAGATTTTTACCCCCTTTCCTTCTTTTTTTATTGTTATTCTAGTTATATTAATAAGAAAAATAAAACAAAATTGTATAGAAAGGAAAAAGATCTGTAGATTGGACTCTCTGCCTCCGGGGGTATATATTCTTTGTTTGTTCTTACTTTTCTAGAATCTTTTACTTCTTAGAATTCTAATACTCTATTGTAGTTAGAGTATTTTAGTAGTAAGATAAATATACTAAATACAATATATACATACGCCGTTCTGACCATATTGCACTATGTATCATGTATCATTTCATAACACAAAAAGTGCCTCCCTTTTTGGGTTCCAGTAGAAATCTATGTAAATTGCAGAATTACAAGGAAATTTAGATTGAAAAAAGATAGATTTCGGCAACAAAACTTCCTATATCCGCTACTCCTGAAGGAGTCTATTTATTCACTTGCTCATGATCATATCTTCAACAGTTTTATTTTTTCCGAACCTGTGGAAATTTTTGGTTATGACAATAAATCTAGTTTAGTACTTGTGAAACGTTTAATTACTCGAATGTATCAACAGAAATCTTTGATTTTTTCGTTGAATGATTCTAACCTAAATGGATTTTGGGGTCACACGAATTCTTTTTCTTCTCATTTTTTCTCTCAAATGGTATCAGAAGGTTTTGGAGTCATTCTGGAAATTCCATTCTCGTCGCGATTAGTATCTTCCCTTGAAGAAAAAAAAATACCAAAATTCCAGAATTTACGATCTATTCATTCAATATTTCCCTTTTTAGAGGATAAATTCTCGCATTTAAATTATGTGTCAGATCTACTAATACCCCATCCCCTCCATCTGGAAATCTTGGTTCAAATCCTTCAATGCTGGATCAAAGATGTTCCTTCTTTGCATTTATTGCGATTTTTTTTCCACGAATATCATAATTTAAATAGTCTCATTACTTCAATGAAATTCATTAACGTCTTTTCAAAAAGAAAGAAAAGATTTTTTTGGTTTCTACATAATTCTTATGTATATGAATGCGAATATCTATTCCTTTTTCTTCGTAAAAAGTCTTCTTATTTACGATCAACATCTTCT